ATTTTTTGTCAAGATGAGGATTTCGTGATCCAACATCGCAGCTCTTTGATCTGTTTGATTCATATTGCTTAGAAGTCATATTCGATTTATAATCTATATGATGGGGTTTCTATTTGTTTATCTTTGTGATGATAAATGACCTACTTAACTCAGCGGTTAGAGTATTGCTTTCATACGGCAGGAGTCATTGGTTCAAATCCAATAGTAGGTACAGCTTATTAGATACCAAAGCCGATGGTATCTAATAAGTTTTTCTACTCACCCATATCCTTATCTTATAATCTTCTAAAAAAAATGATATATCTATATTCTATATATAGAAATCAAAAAAAGAATGCATTTTTCTCTTTTTTCATTAGAATGTCATTCTGTTTGATTGTAGTTTTATTCAATCAGCAAAAAAAGAGCAAATACAACCTAAACGAAACAGAACTTCCTTTATTATGATTATGCGGCATACCAACTCATTACGAAATTATATTGATAGCCTCTACTCGTGTCCTAGCTCGTCTGAGAGCTAGATTTGCCTCAATTGTTTGTCTCTTTCCTTCTGCTTTCCTCAAATTAGCTTCTGCTATTTCAAGAGTTTGCTGAGCTTCTTGTGGATCAATGTCACTACCCTTCTCAGCATCATTTACTAAAACTGTGATCGCATTATTGCCTATTCGAGCAAAACCACCCATCAGAGCCATCGTTAACCATTGGTCGTTAAGTCGTATTCTCAATAGACCTATATCTACGGCAGTGGCAATAGGGGCGTGGTTTGGTAATACGCCGATTTGTCCACTATTAGTAGATAAAATGATTTCTTTTACTTCGGAATCCCAAACCATTCGGTTAGGAGTCAGTACACAAAGATTTAAGGTCATTTCTTCAATTTGTTCTCCATTTCTAAGTTCATAGCTTTCGCGGTAGCTTCATCGATGTTACCGACCAAATAAAAAGCCTGCTCAGGAAGCCCATCTAATTCTCCGGAAAGGATCAATTGAAACCCTCTAATTGTTTCTGCTAGACCAACATACTTTCCTGGCGAACCCGTAAATACTTCGGCAACGAAAAACGGTTGTGATAAGAAACGCTCAATTTTTCGTGCTCTTGCTACGGTTAAACGATCTTCTTCGGATAATTCGTCCAACCCAAGGATAGCTATAATGTCCTGAAGTTCTTTGTAACGTTGTAAAGTTTGCTTAACTCTTTGCGCAGTTTTATAATGTTCTTCGCCAACAATTCGGGGTTGGAGCATGGTTGACGTTGAATCTAAAGGATCTACTGCCGGATAGATACCTTTGGCGGCTAATGCTCTTGATAGTACAGTAGTTGCATCTAAATGTGCAAATGTTGTGGCAGGGGCGGGATCAGTTAAATCATCTGCAGGGACATAAACTGCTTGAATTGAAGTTATGGACCCTTGTTTGGTAGAAGTAATTCTTTCTTGTAAAGAGCCCATTTCTGTACTAAGAGTAGGTTGATAACCCACAGCTGAAGGCATTCTACCCAATAAGGCAGATACTTCAGATCCTGCTTGGACGAAACGGAAGATATTGTCAATAAATAGAAGTACGTCTTGTTTATTAACATCTCGGAAATATTCCGCCATAGTTAGGGCAGTCAAACCAACTCTCATACGAGCTCCGGGCGGTTCATTCATTTGCCCGTAGACTAGAGCTACTTTTGATTCTGCAATATTTTGTTCATTAATAACTCCAGATTCTTTCATTTCCATGTAAAGATCATTTCCTTCACGAGTACGTTCCCCTACGCCGCCAAATACGGATACACCTCCATGAGCTTTTGCAATATTGTTGATTAATTCCATAATGAGTACGGTTTTACCCACCCCAGCTCCCCCAAAGAGTCCTATTTTTCCTCCACGGCGATAGGGTGCTAAAAGGTCTACCACTTTAATTCCTGTTTCAAAAATAGATAGTTTTGTATCTAACTGTATAAAGGCAGGTGCGGATCTATGAATAGGAGATGTTGTTCGAGTATCTACAGGACCTAAATTATCAACGGGCTCCCCAAGTACATTAAAAATTCGTCCGAGAGTTGCTCCGCCCACCGGAACACTTAAAGGAGCCCCTGTATTAACCACTTCCATTCCTCGAGTTAGGCCATCTGTAGCACTCATAGCTACAGCCCTAACTCGATTATTTCCTAATAATTGTTGTACCTCACAGGTTACATTAATCGGTTGACCGGCAGTATCTCGGCCCTTAACGACCAAAGCGTTGTAAATATTAGGCATCTTGCCTGGTGGAAAAGATACATCCAGTACTGGACCAATGATTTGAGCGACACGCCCCAGGTTATTTTTTTCAAGTGTGGAAACCCCAGGACTAGAAGTAGTAGGATTGATTCTCATAAATTTAAAGTAATAAAGTCAAATAATAGAAGAATATTCTATATATTATTTTTTTGTTGTGCGAAAAAAAAAGAAAACGAAATGTCCGATAACAAGCGGATCGGTTAATTCACTGAGAAATGGGAGTTAGCACTCGAT